AATAACTTAATTTTTCAATAAAATACTTCTTGTAGAAATATAACTAGCCCGTCGTTTTTACTTATGAAAAAGAATTCCATATTAATTCATGAATTATGATACATATTCTATATATGAATATGGATATGGAAAAGGAGAAAAAAGATATTTTTTTATTGGAATTGGGTTTCTTTCTCTTTTTTTTTTTTTTTCATTCCTATTCTTCTTTCTATTTCTGAAAAAAGGGGGGCTTACAAAATAAAGGATTTTTTCGTTCCCAATAGTTATGTATTTAATCGGTGGATAGGAGCATACTCTGGATTGGAATCGTGCCTTGGGGAGTACTGCCTAATAATTTCTACCAACCTTAAGCCCCAATTAGTATTCTTTGTTTGTATATTATGTAAAAATGTCCTTTTGGATAATTTACAAAAATTCCATTTCCATTACAAATCCGTTACATATCTTGGTGTTTCTAACCATCCACTCGTTTTTGTTCAACCCCCCGTTATGATAATACATGTATCTTAATACATACAAATGATAGTGAAAACGCAATACGGTGGATCTTTTGAGCCCGCTTCAAGTCAGGATGACTAATTAACCAATCTTGGGGTAAACGGTTTCTTATGTTTATGTTTATTTCCGCTTAACTCTTTCTTATACATGGAAAATGAGACTCAATATTTTTACTGCGAATTTATATATTCTAAATTATCTAATTTATATATTATATATAATATAAGCTGTTTTCTTTCACTCATATAACTATTTGATTTAATTCTTCAATCCGAATAATGAATAAAAAAAATGAAGATATCTAACTTTACTCAATTCATTCCACCGCTTTCCTAGAAAGGAAGAATAGAGAAAAGTTTATGTCTATATATCAACGAATCGCACGTAGAGATATTGATAACACACATAAAGTTAATGGTATTTCATAACTAATCGATTGAGCAGCAGCTCGTAGACCACCTAAAAAGGAATATTTATTATTTGACCCGTATCCTGACATAAGAAGTCCAATGGGAGCAATACTTGAAATAGCAATCCATAAAAAAACACCAATATTGAGATCCGCTAAAACAAGGCGATAACCAAACGGAACTACTAAATAGCTTACTAAAATTGATATCACTGCTATGGATGGACCGATACTGAATAAACGAGTATCCCCTCTAGATGGAAAAAGATTTTCTTTGAAAAGAAGTTTTGTCCCATCTGCTAGAGCTTGAAGAACTCCCAAAGGACCGGCGTATTCAGGTCCAATACGTTGTTGTATTCCCGCGGATATTTCTCTTTCTAACCATACAATTACCAGTACGCCTATTGTGATTCCCAATACAAGAGTCAAAATAGGAATAAGTAACCATATAATTCCATAGACCCCTTTTAAAAATTCCAATCTAGAAAAAGAATCGATATCTTGTACTTCTGGTGTATCAATTATCATTTCAACGATCAACTTCTCCCATAATGATATCTATACTACCTAGTATTGTCATAATATCAGCCAATTTCATTCTTTTAACTAACTGAGGAAGAATTTGCAAATTGATAAAACCCGGCGGTCGAATTTTCCATCTCCAAGGAAAACCACTCCGATCCCCTATCAGAAAAACCCCCAACTCTCCTTTTGGAGCTTCGACTCTCACATAAAGTTCTTGTTTCGGCAATTCAAATGTAGGAGAAGGTTTTTTACTAATAAAGCGATATTCAAAATCATTCCATTCTGGATTCCTTTCTCTATCAAAATATCGGGTTTCTAAATTCTCATATGGCCCCCCCGGAATTCCTTCGAGAGCCTGTTGAATAATTTTTATGGATTCCACCATTTCACCAATTCGGACTAGATAACGAGCCAACGAATCCCCTTCTTTTTGCCACTGTACTTCCCAATCAAATTCGTCATAACACTCATACTGATCAACTTTACGAAGATCCCATTGTATTCCGGACGCTCGCAGCATTGGTCCCGATAAACCCCAATTTATTACTTCCTCTCGACCAATAATGCCTACCCCCTCGACTCGTTCTAAAAAAATAGGATTGCGTGTAATAAGTTGTTGATATTCAGCAACCCTTATTAAAAAATAATCGCAGAAATCCAAACATTTATCTATCCAGCCATGAGGGAGATCAGCCGCTACCCCCCCGATCCGAAAATAATTATGCATCATTCTCATACCGGTGGCAGCTTCGAATAGATCATATACTAATTCTCTTTCTCTGAAAATATAGAAAAAGGGAGTCTGGGCACCAATATCCGCCATAAAAGGGCCGAGCCATAACAGATGAGAAGCTATACGACTCAACTCCAACATAATTATTCTGATATAGCTGGCTCTTTTAGGTACTTGAATATTTCCCAGCTGTTCCGGTCCATTTACCGTTATTGCTTCTGTGAACATAGTAGCTAAATAATCCCAACGTGTTACATAAGGTAAATATTGTATAATTGTTCGGTTTTCCGCAATTTTTTCCATCCCTCGGTGTAAATAACCCAATATTGGTTCACAGTCAATAACATCTTCACCATCTAGAGTAATGATAAGTCGAAGAACACCATGCATTGATGGATGGTGGGGACCCATATTGACTACCATGAGGTCTTTTCTTGGAGCTGGTATATTCATAGGTTTTTCCTTAATTCATTCTTTCATGAATTGTTGAAAACGAAAAAAAGTTCATTCAAATTCAAGATCTAATAAATCAAATAATTCAAAATGCTTCTTCAAATTAACGAGTTTTTGATTCCCGAATATCCAACCGATTAATTAATTCTTTATAACCTATTCTATTTTTCTTTGACAAATAAGATAGCAGTCGTTGGCGTTTTCCCAGAATTTTACGTAGACCTCTCTGAGATAAATAGTCTTTTTTGTGTAATTGTAAATGTGAAGTAAGTCTTCGTATCCTATTGGTGAAACTAAATATTTGAAATTCAACAGAACCCCTGTTTTCTTCTTTTTCTTCTTGTGAAATAACTGAGATGAATGAATTTTTTACCATAAAATGAAACCCCCTTCTTTTTTTAAGATATTTTTATTGATAGATATCTTTATTGATCAGTAATAATAATGTCACTTGTTTTAGTTTGGTATAGACAATAATCTTAATTTTGTTCTAATTTCGAATTTTATTAAATCAAATTAAAATCAATCCGATTTAAATTTAAAAATTCGATTTGAAAAGGTATACAAAAGCATGGTTGTTTTCCGTACTCAAAAAAGATAAAAACTTAGTCCTAAAATCAGAAGATTTTATTGATTCATTTCGAGATCGAATTGATATGTCATTGAATTAGTATCATGTATCAGAACGGAATGTAAGACAATGAATGTGTGCACCTCTTTGTCGTCATAGACCCGCTACGATATGGGAAAGATAGCAAAAATATACTAGTAATGAATTTTCAATCGCGGATACATATGTATCCTTACCATACCGAAACGACTGCCGTTATTGCTATCAAACCAATAACGATTCATACAAGCTAAATCTTCTAATCGATAATTGGGCCACAGAAATAACTTTAATTTAATAAGTTTCTTTTGATATCCTTTGCTTTTATCCAAAACCTGAATGTTTACCTTATTCCCATTCCCCAATGCTGAATTTTTATGCATATCATTTCTATTCCTAGAATTGAAACAAATTAGAATTCGAAATTCTCTCCGAAGTCTAGGTGATAAAAGATTTTCAGGAACAAACAAATCATAATGATTTTTATCCCTATTTCCAGTCATCTTTTTATATTTGGTAATGACTTCATCAGAATTCTTATCAACATGAGTTTTTTCTCGGTATTTTTGATTAATTTTGTGTTTACTTTGATGAACCAACGAAATACCAATGGTTTGAGACATAATAAATTGCCCATCATTTTTTATAGATAGACGAATTGGTTCAATAATCAAAATTCCTCTTTTGATCAATTCTGTAAGAGTTAAATTTTTCTGAATCATCAGAATATCAAGACTCATTTCTCCCCTTTGAATAGAGGATATAGTTATTTCTCGTGGATTTATCAGTCTAAGCAGGAGACAATATACTTTGATGTTATTAATTATTTTTTTATTTAAAATATCATCCCATCGCAATTGAAAAAGAAAACACCTTTTTAGTAAGAAATCAAACTCCGCTTTTGTATTGTTCTTGTATTGCTTTTTATTTTTATGTTTTTTCATGTCCGAGCCCGTATAATCTTCTTCAACATCTTTTTCTTGGTTTGAAAGAGCAGATTCAAAGTTTGCTTGGTCCGCGGCGGATTCTTTTTGCCCTTTATTTCGTTTTTTTAATTCAAGAGATTTTTTTTCACTGGAGGATATTGATATAAAAGGATCCTTTTTTTTATTTCCAGCGATGCTTTTGTTTTCAATATCAGTAGCGTTTTCATTTATATTAGAATCTAAAAGAAGTAATTTTATTGGTATAACCCACGGTTTTGTTTTATACAAATTATAAAATATCAAAAATTCTGGGAAGAACCAACGTTCAAGATTTGATATGGGACGATTTAGTATTTCTTCATTCATTCCCATCCAATCAAAAAAACGTTTTTGATTGGATAAGTTGATTTCTTGATCTTGATGAATTGTGAGATAAAAAAGATTTTTCTTTTTGATTTTATCAATTATTTGATAATTATTAAGCTTAGCCTTAGTAGATTTTTTATTACTGTTTGGGTCAGTATCAATATTGATCCAAGCCTCGCTATCGATTTTCGTTCTAAGACAAAAATCGAGAATTCTCCAATCAAAATATTTTCTATCCAGATTTTTCTCCATATCTCTAATATCATCTTGTACTAGATCCTTATTGATAGGGATAATAGGAATACCTTCCATCATATAAAAAGATTTTCGTTTATTTGTGTTGGAATTCGAAAAAACTTCTTGGTTATTTTTTACGTGTAATGGCGATTCATAAATTGAAGAGTACTTCGTATCTTCAGAATTAATAGATTTATATGCTAACCGATCATATCTATATTGTTTTTTAAAATTCTCTTTTTCGTTTAGTAATGAAGCCGTTTCAAAATTATTTTGTTTTTCGTAGTGAATCGATTTTGTTTTTTTAGAGGAGTTGCATAAATCCTTATTTTGATTCATACAGTGTTGATTGAATCGATTTCGCCATTTTTGTGGTACTAGTCTAGACCATCTAATCTGAGATATATCATATTGATAATGATTCCTTAACCAATTTGTCCATTGATTTATTCCAGAATTCTGACGATTCTTATGTCTTAATTGAGAATGAAAAAGTTCTTGTGTTCCAATAAAATAATCCTTTATTTCATTCTTAATAAAGGGGGCTGCTCCATTACATTGAAAGACAGATTTTAACTTATAAAAATAAAAAGGAATAAATTGGGTTTGTGAGAGTTTGTAAAATACATAGGCTTGTGAAAAGTGGGATAAGTCACAAAAAGTATTTGAATTCTTATTACTAATATTAGTATTATAAAGTGCCTTTTTTATAGTCGAAATAAAGTGAATTAAACTTTGATTTGTTTTATCCATTTTTTCTTGATTTGTTTCATTATTGGTAATGTATTTATTAATAATTTTTTTTATTGATTCAAGAAATGGTTGTGTATTGATCCTAGGAATATTAATGATCCACAGAAAGATATCTATGTATATCCTTTCAATGAAAAATTTCATAAAATAATGTAATTTACGTATTAGTCGAGCATTTTTTCTTTTTAATATCTGCCAAATATTTTTTTGTGATTCCAACCCTTTATCATCATCACTTATTTTGTTAGAACGAATATTTGGATCTGGAATTCGAAATCCGCCCTTTTTTTGATTTGTAATTTTTTCTATTTGGTTTATGATTGTGCTTGTTCTATCAGTTAGATCCTGCATTTTTTTTTCTGTCAATGAATAATTTGTCCAATTCCGAGGTATAGTTTCAATGGATGATGGTATAGTTTCAATGGACAATTCATCAATCATCAGATTACTGGTTATAGAATCTTTTTTCGTTTTACTCAATTCATATACTTTTCTTTTTCTCAATCCAAATAATAGAATTGGATTTATTTGTGAGAGTTCTTTTTTTATTTCTTTTAAAAAAAGAATCCTTTTAATGACCCATTTTTTTGTTTCTTTTAAAACATTTACAAACAATTTTGTTTTTTCTTTTAAAATTCTTAGAATTAGAAAGCATTTCTTTTTCAATTTTCTAATTTTTCTTTTGAGTTCTTTAAAAATGGGTTCAAAAAATGAAAGTTGTTTTCTGGGAGAATCAAAAGGGAATTCAGCTTCCATTCCAAAAATTGTTAAAAAACAAAAATCATTTTTTGAATCTTTCTTTTTCATTGGATCATTATAAGGGGCTCGTGGGTTAGATGTGTGCCAAGGTTTCAGACGAAAAGGAAATAGGATCTTAATCTGAATACCGTCTGTTAACCAGTTTTTTGGAAATTCTTTTTCTGATAATTGAACGCCATTATAGGTGCATTTAACATACATTTCTCGATTCCAATCTTTAAAATCCTCGGACCATTCGGGAAATTGAAACAATAGCATACGGGCGATATTTTTAACTATTATCAATGAAGGCAATATAATATATTTTCTAAGAATCGATTGGGTTACTAACAAAAAACCTCTTAGTACTTGAGCAAGTAAAATACTATCCCAGGCTTCCGCTATTTCTATACGTACTTTCTCCTTTCTTTTGGCTTCCTCTTTTTTATCCTCTTCCTTTTTTTTCTCACTTTCTTCTGTGGTTTTCTCTTTAGAATCCGAAATTTTGAGTTCTGTGCTTGTCCACATAAAATTTCTCAAAATTAGGTTTATACGTTCGGAAATATCAAAAGAAAAAATGGGGGATTTTTCTATTCGGTCCAAAAAGAGGGGGGAATGCGCATCTGCCTCAAAGAATTTCCAAGTAACTATTTTACGTCTTTGAGCACGCACAGAGCCTTTGATTATGTCTCGACGAAAATTCGATTGTTGTGAATAATGTATCAAAGCCACTTGGTCTGTTTGATCAGTATTATTAGTTTCTTGGGTATTACTATAAGTATCAGTATTCCGTTGGTTATCAGTAAAAATAACTATACGTTTTGCTTTTCTTGAGCGAATCTCATGATCCACTACCACACTTTCCTCGCTTTCTCCCTCCTGTTGTTCCAAATTGTTAATTAATTTGTATGACCATCGAGGGACTTTTTTTTGGATTTCTTTTAGTGCAATAGATTTTTTTTTTATTGTTTTCTCGTTGGGAAGAGTTGTATCTGCATCAAATAAAAATTTGAAAATTTTGATTCTATCTTCTGAATCAATTCTTACTTGTTCGTGTTCGGGAACTAAAAAAGGTCTTTTAAAATTCAAACTTGATTTTACAGCAAATTTATTGATTAAGTTCAATAAATAATCCATTTGCTTTGCGCATGTTTTTCTATCAAATGGATTTAGTTTCTGTTCAAATTCTAGGCGATTAATAATAAGAAGGATACTATGAATCTTATTTATCAAAAATTTTTCTATATAATTT